ATGCGCATTATTTTAATAATGTAAATAAGTGCAAAATAGCCCCAAATAAGTTGCTCGAGGTTTCCCTGTTTCCGGGGGGTTTTCAGGAGTGTTAGTGATCTCAGGAGCTTTAGGGGGGTAGGGGGGTTTTACGCGCAAAAACCTCTATTTGTTAGAGATGTCAGGGGGGATTAATCATTACTTATGCACCTGATATCCATTTATGTGGTTCTTTATAGAAAGACTTTTCACCACTCATACCAAGTACCTGCGCCCAAAGAGATGTACCACCTTGTTCTTTACAGCTACGTGCACTGTGAGATGTCAGTGAAAAGGAAAAAAAAAAAGAGAACCCCCTACCCGCTGGAAGGAACGCCCGGCATGCTGGGTCTCTCGGGGATGTACTCCACCATTAACTTATGCAAGCGTCGATGAAAGTGTGAGGAATAATATCAATCAATGGCCCTGAAATAGGAACCAAATGCCAGGAATAATTCACTGTGTGAAACCCCCACAAATACTTGTCCCTCACCCTCAATAACCGTTAACCTTAAGTTATAGTCGGTTGGTCGGTTCTTATTGGGTTGGGTGTTGACATTTATCGGGGATGGTGTTTCAAGGTCTGATATTACTAGAGAGTTATTAGTGGAGTGCTTACAACTGCGCCAGTCTTTAAATCATGATATGTTAGATAAACCTCTATTAGCTTTATGTAACCCTAAGTATATATGGTGATATATGAGGGTTTAATACCTAGATATGTTGATAATACATATGTGTCCTTGAATACTATTGTATATGGTTAATATAAATATATGGTGATAATGCATATATGGTAATAAAAATTGCCCCCAGGGGCAAAGAATAGTTAAATTTAGAATTCTAGCTTTGGGAGCTAGGGGTAGGAGTTAAAATCTCCTTTCTTTGAGCAGTAGGGAGGATTTTAACCTCCGGCGTCCGGTTTACAAGACCGGTGCTCTGACGCTGAGCTACTAATGCAGGATCATTCCAGGGCTTTGTTTTCAACTCAGCCTGCTAGGGGAGTGAAGACTAGGAAGAGAAGGAAGTATAAGAGTGATGCGATTTGTCCAATAATGATGTAGGGGTCTTCAACGGGCATTCCTCCAATTCAGGTGAGAATGGCGACGTTGGCAATTAGGGTTCAGAAGAGAAGTTGGGTGAAGGGGCGGAAGGTGAGGCCTCGTTGTTTTGAGGTGTGAAGAATGGGGACTACTATGAGGATGATGATTGAAGCAAATAAGGCTAAGACGCCTCCTAGCTTGTTGGGAATTGATCGTAGGATGGCGTAGGCAAACAGGAAGTATCATTCGGGTTTAATGTGGGGAGGGGTGACTAGGGGGTTGGCGGGGGTGAAGTTGTCTGGGTCGCCCAGCAGATTTGGTGCGAAGAGGGCTAATGAAGTGAGTGCAATGAGGAGGGCTGCAAATCCTAGCAGGTCTTTGTACGAGAAGTAGGGGTGGAATGAGATTTTATCTGCATCTGAGTTTAGTCCGAGGGGGTTGTTTGATCCTGTTTCGTGGAGAAAAATAAGGTGGATAAGAGTAGCCCCTGCAATAACAAAAGGGAAAAGGAAGTGGAAGGCAAAGAAGCGGGTGAGGGTGGCGTTATCTACGGAGAAGCCCCCTCAAATTCATTGGACAAGATCGTTTCCGATGTAAGGGATGGCGGAGAATAAGTTGGTAATAACGGTGGCACCTCAAAAGGACATCTGTCCTCAGGGCAGAACATATCCTACGAAGGCAGTCGCTATTACTAAGAGTAGAAGGACGACTCCGATGTTTCAGGTCTCTTTATAGAGGTAGGAGCCGTAGTAAAGGCCTCGACCGATGTGTAGGTAGAGACAGACAAAAAAGAAAGAGGCGCCGTTGGCATGGAGGTTACGAATGAGTCATCCATAGTTTACATCTCGGCAGATGTGGGCGACGGATGAGAAGGCTGTGGCGATGTCAGAGGTATAATGTATGGCCAAGAAGAGGCCTGTGAGAATCTGGGTGATTAAACAGAGGCCGAGTAGGGAGCCAAAGTTTCATCAGACGGAGATGTTGGAGGGGGCGGGGAGGTCCACTAGTGCGTCGTTAGCAATTTTTAGTAGGGGGTGAGTTTTTCGGAGGCTTGCCATTGAGTGTTCCTGTAGTTAAATTATAACGGTGGTTTTTCAAGTCATTAGTCCTGGTTAAAGTCCTGGCGGGAATTATGACCTATATTATGTCTTTATTTCTATTGGGGTTAGTGTTGGGTTTGGTTGCGGTTGCTTCTAATCCGTCTCCGTATTTTGCTGCTTTGGGGTTGGTAGTAGTAGCGGGGATGGGTTGTGGAGTGCTAGTTGGGCACGGGGGCCCTTTTTTATCATTAGTCTTGTTCTTAATTTATCTGGGCGGTATGCTGGTTGTGTTCGCGTATTCAGCAGCTTTAGCTGCCGAACCTTTTCCAGAGACTTGAGGGAGTCGACCAGTTGTGGCGTATATAGTTATATATGTGTTAGGGCTATGTTTTGTCTCGAGTATGCTTTGAGGTGGGTGGTATGAATCTTCTTGGGTGTCGGCTGATGAGTTGGGGGCGTTCTCTATGTTTCGGGGTGATGTGGGGGGCGTAGCCCTGATATACTCGTGAGGGGGAGGCATGTTGGTAATCAGTGCTTGAGTATTGTTGCTCACGTTGTTTGTAGTGTTGGAGTTAACTCGAGGATTAAGTCGGGGGGCCCTTCGTGCGGTTTAAACCAGGAAAAGGAGGGTTACGAGGGCTGCGAGGGTTAGAGTTAGGAAGAAGAGGGAAAGGTAGGTTTTGATGAGGGCTTGTTGGATGTTGCTTGTTGTGGTGACTATAGGAAGGGTGGCAGAAGCCATGGCTTTAGGGCCGGCTTTTTCTAGTCATGTCTGGTCTACTGTCTGGCCGGCAATTGCCTGACCTAACGCGAGGGCGAGTTTTGGGGGGAGGCGGTGGACCAGGCTGGGGAAAAACCCGAGCATATTTGAGAAGTAGTGGGCCCCGAGGCTAGGTGTAATTTTATATTGTTTGTTTGTAAGGGATGCAAGGTCTAGGGCGATGAGGAGGCCTGCAATTGTGACAGCTAGGGCGGCTAGCTTAAGGGAGGGATGTATTGTTATGACAGGGGTTTTAAGGGGTAGAATGTTTGAGGTGATTAAAAGGCCGGCTACGATACTGCCTCAGGCTAAACGTTTGATTGGCTTAATTACGGCTTGGTCGTTTTCATTGATGGGGGATAGGGAGTTGAATCGGGGGTGTCCTATTAAGACAAAGTATACTACGCGGAGGCTGTAGATTGCTGTAAAGGAAGTGGCTAGGAGAGTTAGAGTCAGGGCTCAGGCGTTTAGGTGGGATGTGTTTAGTGCTTCAATGATGGCATCTTTAGAGAAGAAGCCGGCTAGGAAAGGTGTCCCGGTAAGGGCCAGGCTTCCAATTGTGAGACAGGTGGATGTAAGGGGGGCAAGTTGGTGTATTCCCCCCATTTTCCGAATGTCTTGTTCGTCATTTAGGCTATGAATGATAGAGCCAGAGCAGAGGAAAAGTATTGCTTTGAAGAAGGCGTGTGTACAGATGTGGAGGAAGGCAAGTTGGGGCTGATTAAGCCCAATTGTTACCATTATTAGTCCTAGCTGGCTGGATGTGGAGAAGGCCACGATTTTTTTGATGTCATTTTGGGTCAGGGCGCAGGTGGCTGTAAAGAGTGTAGTTAATGCTCCTAAGCATAGGCAGATGGTTGAGGCAGTTTGGTTCGTTTCCAGAAGGGGGCTTATACGTACAAGGAGAAAAATTCCTGCAACTACTATTGTACTAGAATGTAGTAGGGCAGAGACCGGTGTAGGGCCCTCCATAGCAGAGGGGAGTCATGGATGAAGGCCAAATTGGGCTGATTTACCAGCAGCGGCAACGATCAGGCCGAGGAGAGGGAGGGTGACATCAAGGTCTTTTACAGATATAAGAATATGGTCTATTTCCCATGAGTTAATGGTGGTCGCTATTCAAGCTATGGTAAGAATAAAGCCGATATCTCCGATACGATTGTAAATTACTGCTTGAAGGGCCGCGGTGTTAGCGTCTGCTCGGCCGCATCATCAGCCGATGAGTAAGAAGGATATAATGCCTACGCCTTCTCAGCCAATAAACAGTTGGAAGAGGTTGTTTGCTGTTACGAGAATTACTATGGCGATGAGGAATACTAAGAGGTATTTGAAGAATCGGTTTATGTCGGGGTCTGCATGCATGTATCATGTTGCGAATTCTAGGATAGATCAGGTGACGTAAAGGGCAATTGGGGTAAAAATAACAGAGTAGAAGTCGAATTTGAAGCTAATGTTTACGTCAAAAGTTAGGGTATTTGTTCAAGTTCAGGAGGTAACGATGGTTTCTGCCCCTTCGTTCAAGAAGAGGAATAGGGGGAAGAGGCTGACGAAGAAAGCCAGTTTGACTGATGTTTTCACGTGGGTAGCGGCTCAGCCGTCTTCCCGGGGGCGGGGGCTAAGGGTTGTGAGGACGGGAAACACTAGAAGTGTAAAGATAACTAGGAGACTGGAGGTTATTATAAGGGGGGTGAGGGGCATAGCTACTACTTGGATTTGCACCAAGAGTTTTTGGTTCCTAAGACCAACGGATGAGCTGTTATCCTTTAGAAGCAGTCCGAGTGAGCCCTGGGGTCCAACCAAGGTCGCGGAGATTAGCAGTCTTCGTTGCTGGCGAGCCTCTCTCGGTGGATAAGAGGGCTTTAACCTCTGTCTTTAGAATCACAATCTAATATTTTCATTAAACTATATCTACAGGCAACCCACCCTCAGATCAGCTCAGGCTTGACGATGAGGAGGATTAGGGGGAGGAGGTGAAGGATCATAAGTAGGTGTTCACGGGTGTGGGAGGGGTTGAGGGCCATAATATGTGGAGGGAGGGGTCCACGTTGGGTTATGAGGAATATGTAGAGGGAGTAGCTGGCTGTAATAAGTACACCGGCTCCGGTAAGGGCAAGGGATCACCACGACCAGTTAAATAAGGAGGTAACAATCATTAGTTCCCCCATGAGGTTTGGCAGTGGGGGAAGGGCGAGGTTAGCTAGGCTGGCAATAAATCATCATGTTGTTATTAGGGGTAGGACTATTTGGAGCCCCCGTGCTAAAAGCATGGTTCGGCTATGGGTTCGTTCGTAGTTGGTGTTTGCCAAGCAGAAGAGTGCAGAAGAAGTAAGGCCGTGGGCAATTATTAGAATAAGTGCGCCGGCGAAGCCTCACGGGGTTTGAATAAGGATCCCGCCTACTACTAGCCCCATGTGGCTAACGGATGAATAGGCGATGAGGGATTTCAGGTCTGTTTGGCGAAGGCAGATAGACCCCGTTATAACCACCCCTCAGAGGGCAAGGACAATAAAGGGGTAGCTTAGTTCTTTGGTAAGGGGCTCTAGTATAACTACAATCCGCATCATTCCGTAGCCGCCTAGTTTTAGGAGCACTGCGGCAAGAACCATAGAGCCGGCGACGGGAGCTTCAACATGAGCTTTCGGGAGTCAGAGGTGGGCCCCATAGAGAGGCATTTTTACTAGGAAGGCGATGAGGCAGCCAGCTCATCATAGCTTGTCGCCGTAGGACGAGAGGGGAAGGGGGGAGGAGTATTGAATAGTTAGTAGGGATAGAGTTCCGGTGCTATTTTGTAGCAGAAGCAGGGCTACAAGTAGGGGGAGAGAGCCTGCGAGAGTGTAAAACAAGAAGTAAATTCCTGCGTTAAGGCGCTCTGTTTGATTACCTCATCGTGTAATAATGATGAGGGTGGGGATTAGGGTTGCTTCAAATATTACGTAGAATATAATGATTTCGGTGGCTCCAAAGGCTATAATGAGGAAAACTTGAAGGGATGTTAGGAGCGTCAGGTATATTCGTTGGCGATTTAATGGTTCGAGGGCTGTGTGGTTTTGGCTCGCTAAGATTATGAGTGGAAGAAGCCAGCAGGTGAGAACAAGGAGCGGTGTAGAGAGGGGGTCAGTAGCCATATAGGTATTAAGGGTGTGTCAACCTGTCTCGGAGAGGTTCTTTAGTCAAGAGAGGCTAAAGGTTGCAATGATTAGGCTGTGGGCGAGGGTTGTGGGTCAGAGTCATTTGGCTGGGGTTAACCAGGTTGTGGGGATGAGCATAAGGGTTGGGATTAAGATTTTTAGCATTGTAGAAGGTTTAGGCTTTGGAGGCGATCAGTGCCGTGAGTGCGAGCAGTGGCTACGAGTAGGGCGAGGCCCGCGCTTGCTTCACAAGCTGAAAATGCCAGAAGTAGCATTGGAGCTGCGGAAAAGTTTGTTGAGTCTAGCTGGAGGGTCCAAAGGGAGAGGGCAATAAATAGAGAAAGTATTATTCCTTCAAGACATAGGAGGGCTGAGAGGAGGTGGGTCCGGTGGAATGCCAGGCCTGACAGGCCTAATAAAAAGGCTGATGAGAAAGCAAAGTGAACGGGGGTCATTAAACAGTTATGGACTTTAACCACAAGCTTTTGAGCCGAAATCAAATGTTTTTTTTAAACTAACAGTCTATTCGGCCCATTCTAGGCCTCCTTGAGTTCACTCGTAAACTAGGCCGAGGGTAAGAAGGATAAGGACGGCTGTGGCCCATAGGAACGTGAGTAGGGGGGATGCCAGCTGGTCTCCTCAGGGTAGGGGGAGGAGAAGTGCAATTTCTAGGTCGAAAAGAAGGAATAAAATGGCGACGAGAAAAAATCGTAGGGAGAAGGGGAGGCGGGCAGACCCTAGGGGATCAAAGCCACATTCATAGGGAGAGAGTTTTTCATGGTCTGGCGTCATTTGTGGGAGTCAGAAAGAAACAATAGCCAAGACAATGGAAAGTAGGAGGGCAATTGTAATTACGGTTGTAACTAGATTCATTATCTTTCCTTGGATTTTAACCAAGACCAGGTGATTGGAAGTCACTTATACTTTCTTTAGTACTAGAGAGATTAAGATCCTCATCAGTAGATGGAGATATAGAGGAAGAGTCAGACAACGTCTACGAAGTGTCAGTATCAGGCAGCTGCTTCGAATCCAAAGTGATGTTCAGATGTAAAGTGGTACTGAATTTGTCGCAATAGGCAGACAGCTAGGAAAGTGGAACCGATAATGACGTGAAGCCCGTGGAAGCCGGTTGCCACAAAAAAGGTAGAGCCGTATACCCCGTCTGCAATTGTGAAGGGGGCTTCGTAGTACTCTAAGCCTTGTAGGAAGGTGAAATAGAAGCCAAGAAGGATGGTCAGGGTTAAGGATTGGATTGCTTGTTTTCGTTCCCCCTCCATAATGCTATGGTGGGCTCAGGTGACGGTTACTCCTGATGCAAGGAGAACAGCGGTATTGAGGAGGGGCACTTCAAAGGGGTCAAGGGGGGTGACACCAGTGGGGGGCCAGCAGCCGCCTAGCTCAGGGGTGGGGGCGAGACTTGCGTGGTAGAAGGCCCAGAAGAAGCCTAGGAAGAAAAAGACCTCTGAAGTAATAAAAAGGATTATACCGTATCGGAGGCCTTTTTGTACAGGGGGTGTATGGTGTCCTTGAAATGTGCCTTCTCGGACGATATCTCGTCATCATTGGTACATTGTTAGGAGGAGTAGGGCGGTCCCGAGTATTATTAGGGTTGTGGAGCGGAAGTGGAATCAGGTAGCAAGGCCTGATGTTATAAGGAGAGCAGCAATTGCGCCGGTTAGGGGTCAGGGGCTGGGGTCAACTATGTGGTAGGGATGTGCTTGATGTGCCATTAGACGTTTTCTTGTAGATAGAGGGTTAGAAGAAGGACGAAGACGTAGGCTTGAATCATTGCAACTGCCACTTCGAGGAGGGTAAGAAGTACTAGAACGGTAGATGTTAGAAGTGCAACTGTTGGTATTAGGGGTAGGAGGACGAAGGCGGCGGTTGCGATTAGTTGAATAAGCAGGTGGCCTGCTGTTAAGTTGGCTGTGAGTCGAACCCCAAGTGCTAAAGGGCGGATAAATAAGCTAATTGTCTCGATGATGATCAGGACAGGGATTAGAGGGGCAGGGGTCCCTTCTGGCAGGAGATGGCCGAGAGTATGCGTTAGTTGGTTTCGTACTCCAATAAGTACTGTTGCGAGTCAAAGAGGTACAGCAAGGCCTAGGTTTAGGGACAGTTGCGTTGTAGGAGTAAAAGTGTAGGGGAGAAGCCCAAGTAGGTTTAGGGTAATTAGGAAAATCATTAAAGAGGTTAGTAGAGCAGCTCATTTGTGTCCTCCGAGGTTTACGGGTAAGAGAAGTTGTTGGGTGAGGCGGTTGATGAATCACCCTTGCAGGGTGAGGAAGCGGTTATTTAATCATCGGCTTGTTGGTGTTGGGTACAAGATTCAGGGGAGGGTTAGGGCAAGGGCTATTAAAGGGATGCCCAGGTATGTGGGGCTCATAAATTGGTCAAAGAAGCTTAGTGTCATGGTCAGGTTCAGGATTCTGTTACGGGTTTTTCTGTGCTTTGGAGTGTTGGGTCGTTTGGGAAAATGTGGGCTGTAATTTTAGGGGGAATGACGGTTAGAAAAATCAGCCAGGTGAAGACTAGAATGGCAAATCAAGGTGCTGGATTGAGTTGAGGCATGTCGCTAAGGGTGGGCGGTAGCCACCAGTCTTTAGCTTAAAAGGCTAACGCTGAGTCCTGTTTAGCTTCTTAGCGAGGCGTCTTCAAGTATTCGGGACGATCAGTTTTCAAAGTGTTCTAGGGGGACGGCTTCAACAACGATGGGCATGAAGCTATGGTTAGCTCCACAAATTTCAGAGCATTGACCGTAGAATACTCCTGGTCGGGAGGCAATAAAGGCTGTTTGGTTGAGGCGGCCGGGGACTGCGTCTATTTTGACCCCCAGGGCAGGGAGGGCTCATGAGTGAAGGACATCGTCAGCAGAGACCAGGATTCGGATTGGGGATTCAACGGGGATTACCATTCGGTGGTCTGCCTCTAAGAGACGGAATTGGCCAGGGGTGAGGTCCTGGGTGGGGATCATATATGAGTCAAACCCAAGGTCTTCGTAGTCTGTGTATTCGTAGCTTCAGTACCATTGATGTCCGACGGCTTTGATAGTGAGGAGGGGGTTATTAATCTCGTCTATGAGGTAGAGGATGCGAAGGGAGGGCAGGGCAATTAGGATGAGGATAACTGCCGGGAGTACGGTTCAGATAATCTCGATTTCTTGGGAATCAAGAATGTATTTATTGGTGAGTTTGGTGGAAACCATGGCCACAATAATGTAAAGCACTAAGGTGCTAATCAAGAAGACAATTATTAAGGCGTGGTCGTGAAAATGAAGAAGTTCTTCTATTACAGGTGAAGCTGCATCTTGGAAACCTAGTTGTGACGGATGTGCCATTAAAAAAAAGGGGGGGGGGCCAAGACACGCGGGGGTTTAACCCACGATTCTGCCTCGACAAGGCAGTGTAATGAACGGCTTTACTAGTGTCTTATAAAGAAAGTGACAGAGCGGTTATGTGGTTGGCTTGAAACCAACCTATGGGGGTTCAACTCCTCCCTTTCTCGTTAGTTTGCGTTAACTTGGACGAAGGCAGGCTCTTCGAATGTGTGGTAAGGGGGAGGGCAGCCGTGCAGTCATTCGACGTTCGTTGCTGTTAGTTCAACTGCTAGGACTTCACGTTTGGCGGCGAAGGCTTCTCAGATGATGAAGAGGAGTATGATAACGGCGATCAAGGAAATTAGAGAGCCAATTGAAGAGACTGTGTTTCAAAGGGTATAGGCGTCAGGGTAGTCAGAGTAGCGGCGAGGCATTCCTGCAAGGCCCAGGAAGTGTTGGGGGAAGAAGGTTAGGTTTACACCAATAAACATGACCCCAAAATGAATTTTTGTTCAAGTGCTGTGTAGAGTGTAGCCTGAAAATAAGGGGAACCAGTGAATAAACCCAGCAACGATTGCAAATACAGCTCCTATAGAGAGGACGTAGTGGAAGTGGGCTACTACGTAGTAGGTGTCGTGGAGAACGATGTCTAGGGAGGAGTTGGCCAGGACAATGCCTGTGAGACCTCCGACTGTAAAAAGGAAGATGAAGCCGATCGCTCAGAGGAGGGGGGTTTCTCATTTAATAGAGCCTCCGTGGAGGGTTGCAAGCCAACTGAAGACTTTTACACCCGTGGGGATGGCAATAATTATTGTGGCTGATGTGAAGTAGGCACGGGTGTCTACGTCCATTCCAACTGTAAACATGTGGTGGGCTCATACGATGAAGCCTAGAAGACCAATGGCCATCATGGCCCACACTATACCCATATAGCCGAAGGGTTCTTTTTTACCTGAATAGTAGGCAACAATGTGGGAGATTATTCCAAACCCGGGGAGAATTAGAATATAGACCTCCGGGTGTCCGAAGAATCAGAAGAGGTGTTGGTAAAGAATGGGGTCTCCTCCGCCGGCAGGGTCGAAGAAGGTGGTGTTTAGGTTACGGTCTGTTAGAAGCATTGTAATGCCTGCAGCAAGGACAGGTAGGGATAGTAGAAGAAGGACAGCAGTGATTAGTACGGATCACACAAAGAGGGGCGTTTGGTACTGCGAGATTGCGGGAGGTTTCATGTTAATGATAGTTGTGATGAAGTTAATTGCACCAAGAATTGAGGAGATGCCCGCCAGGTGGAGGGAGAAGATAGTTAAGTCTACAGAGGCCCCGGCATGAGCTAGATTGCCGGCCAGGGGAGGGTAGACAGTTCATCCTGTCCCAGCACCTGCTTCTACCCCAGAAGAGGCAAGGAGGAGAAGGAAGGATGGGGGAAGAAGTCAGAAACTTATGTTGTTCATTCGGGGGAAGGCCATGTCGGGGGCACCAATTATTAGGGGGATTAGTCAGTTTCCGAAGCCTCCAATCATGATTGGTATTACTATAAAGAAAATCATTACGAAGGCATGCGCCGTAACGATAACGTTGTAGATCTGGTCGTCCCCTAGAAGGGCGCCGGGCTGGCTTAGTTCTGCTCGGATGAGAAGGCTTAGAGCTGTGCCTACTATGCCGGCTCAGGCACCAAATACTAGATAGAGGGTGCCAATGTCTTTGTGATTAGTCGAGAAAAATCAACGTGTGATGGCCACAGGTAGGATGGCTGAGGTTTAAGCGGTGGGTTGTAGCCCCATAAACAGAGGTTTGAGTCCTCTTCCTATCAAGCTCCGAGGTGTTTACATATCAGATTGCAAATCTGAAGTGGCAGGCTAGCGTCTGCCGGGGCTTTCCCCCGCCTTCGCGCCGCCTAACAGGCGGGGGAAAGGTAGGTGGATGCTCGCTGGTTTGAGCGTTTAGCTGTTAACTAAAAGTTTGTAGGATCGAGGCCTGCCCACCTAGAAAGGCTTTAGCTTAATTAAAGTGTCTGTTTTGCATGCAGGAGATGTGGGGTAATGTCCCGCAAGTCTTATCAGGGACTGGGAGATTTTCACTCTCGCTTAGGGCTTTGAAGGCCCTTGGTCTTATGTTAACCTAAGTCTCTTAGAAGGTTATTAGGGCCATCACTGTGGGGGCCAGGGGGAGTAGAGCGAGCGTTGCTACTGTTGAGATGGCGAGGGGAAAGGTAGTTTGAAGAGAGGGGAGGCGTCAGGGGGTGGTGCCTGTTGTGACGTTAGGGGACATGGTGAGCGTTATTGCGTAGGAGAGGCGGAGGTAGAAGTAGAGGCTGAGAAGGGCCGCTAGGGCAGCCAGTGTAGCTGTGGGGGCGAGGTCCTGTTTTGTAAGCTCTTGGAGGATGAGTCATTTTGGTATAAAGCCTGTAAGTGGGGGAAGGCCGCCTAGGGAGAGTAAGATTAGGGGGGTAAGGGTGGTGAGTGCAGGGGCTTTTGCTCAAGATGTGGCAAGAGAGTTAATGTTGGTCGAGGTATTAAGTTTAAACACAAGGAATGTTGAAAATGTCATTAGAAGGTATGTAGATAGTGTTAGGAGAGTTAGGGAGGGGGAGAATTGTAGGACGAGGATTATTCAGCCAAGGTGGGCAATTGAGGAGTAAGCAAGAATTTTACGAAGCTGGGTTTGGTTTAGACCTCCTCAGCCTCCAATTAGGGTGGAGATGACGCCAAGTGCAACTAGTAATGTGGGGTTAGAGGGTTGGATTTGAATGAGGAGTGCAAATGGCGCTAGTTTTTGTCACGTAGATAGGATGAGGCCTGTGGTAAGGTCTAGACCTTGAAGTACTTCAGGGAGTCACGCGTGGACGGGGGCCAGTCCTAATTTAAGTGCCAGGGCTAGAGTAATGAGGGTCACGGGGAGGGGGTGGGATATTTGTTGAATATCCCATTGTCCGGTTAGTCAGGCGTTGGTGGTGCTAGCAAACAATAGCATAGCAGCCCCAGTTGCTTGGGTTAAGAAATATTTTGTAGTGGCTTCAACTGCTCGAGGGTGATGGTGTTGGGCTATAAGGGGAAGGATAGCAAGGGTATTAATTTCGAGTCCCATTCATGCAAGAAGCCAGTGGGAGCTTGCGAATGTAATTGTGGTTCCTAGGCCGAGACCAAATAGAAGGGTGGCTAAGATGTAGGGGTTCATTAGCAAAGGAAGGAGTTTAACCAACATGTTTGGGGTATGGGCCCAAAAGCTTAATTAGCTGACTTTACTAGGAAGTGGTGTAGTGGAAGCACTAAGAGTTTTGATCTCTTCAGGTAGGGTTCAAATCCCTTCTTTCTAAAGGAGGTGGGGGGACTTTAACCCCCATAATTCACTCTATCAAAGTGGCCCTTTACTTCAGGCACAGCTCCTGGATTATAGTTGAGGTGGAAGGCCTGCAAAGGCAATGGGGAGTGCGAGGTGCCAGATAACTAGGGCTAGTGTCAGGGGCAGGAAGTTTTTTCAAATTAAGTGCATTAGTTGGTCGTATCGGAATCGAGGGTATGATGCTCGGACTCAAAGAAAAACTACGGACAAGAGGGCTGCTTTTGTTATAAGGTTGACTGCGGTGAGTTCTGGGAGTGTTGGGATGTGGGAGGCCCCTAGGAAGAGGGTGGCGGAGAGTGTGTTCATAAGGAGGATGTTAGCGTATTCGGCTAGAAAAAATAGTGCGAAGGGGCCGCCAGCGTACTCTACATTAAAGCCTGAGACCAGCTCAGACTCACCTTCAGTAAGGTCAAAGGGGGCTCGGTTTGTTTCTGCTAGGGTGGAAATGTATCATATTGCAGCTAGTGGCCAGGCGGGTATTACGAGTCATACACTTTCTTGTGCAATATTGAATGTTTGTAGGGTAAAGCCCCCTGTAAAGATAATGATGCTTAAGAGAATTAGTCCTAAGCTAACCTCGTAGGAGATGGTTTGTGCTACGGCTCGGAGGGCTCCGATGAGAGCATATTTTGAATTGGAGGCTCAGCCTGAGCCTAAGATTGAGTAAACGGCTAGGCTGGACAGGGCTAAGATAAATAGAATGCCTAGGTTGAGATCCAGGACAGGGTAAGGTATAGGCATGGGGGCTCATAGCGTGAGGGCAAGAGTGAGGGCTAATATTGGGGCGAGCAGGAATAGGACGGGAGAGGATGTGGAGGGGCGTACGGGCTCTTTAATAAAGAGTTTTACTCCGTCTGCGATAGGTTGCAGGAGTCCGTAGGGGCCTACGATATTTGGGCCTTTCCGTAGTTGCATGTAGCCGAGGACTTTTCGTTCGAGGAGGGTCAGGAAGGCGACGGCTAGGAGGACGGGCACGATAAAGGTGAGGGGGCTAATAATGTGGGTAATGAGGAGGGAGATCATAGTTAAGGAGAGGACTTGAACCTCTGTTGAAAGGGCTTAGGTCTTTTGCACTTGCCGGGCTCTGCCACCTTAACATGCCGTTTTCTTAGGCGGCAGGGCATGCCCAGTTGCCTATTTTAGTTGATTTCATTAGGTGGGGGTGAGGCGTGCCTAGAGCAGGGGCCTCTTCTTTTCGGTCCTTTCGTACTAGAAAAGAGCATGTCATAGATAGAAACTGACCTGGATTACTCCGGTCTGAACTCAGATCACGTAGGACTTTAATCGTTGAACAAACGAACCCTTAATAGCGGCTGCACCATTAGGATGTCCTGATCCAACATCGAGGTCGTAAACCCCCTTGTCGATATGGGCTCTAAAAGGGGATTGCGCTGTTATCCCTAGGGTAACTCGGTTCGTTGATCGGCATTGCCGGATCTTAGAGGTCAGAAGTTCTGTTGCTTAGAGCTGTAGCTCTTGGTTTTAGGAGAGGTATTCCCCTTCCACATGGGGGTTATTTAGTTCCCCGCGGTCGCCCCAACCAAAGACATTAGGGCAGGGCTCATTTGGTTCAATCTTTTATTGTAGGGTTTTTGACATGAGCTGCCTTAGTGTCTAAAGCTCCATAGGGTCTTCTCGTCTTATGGAAGTATCCCCGCTTCTGCACGGGGAGATCAATTTCATTGACTTAAAAGAGGAGACAGTTAAGCCCTCGTTATGCCATTCATACAGGTCTTCATTTAAAAGACAAGTGATTGCGCTACCTTCGCACGGTCAAAATACCGCGGCCGTTAAACTAATAGTCACAGGGCAGGCGGGACCTCTTATTTTTTATTTTTGCAAGAGGCGATGTTTTTGGTAAACAGGCGAGGCTTTAATATGTTTGCCGAGTTCCTTCTCTTTCTCTTAGTCTTTCCTTGGGGGCACACCTGTGTGGGGGTAACGGTTAGTTTTTGTGGGGTTTTCTTGTTGTTTATTGTAAGGTTCAATTCCCTCTTTGTTTGGGGTCGTTAAGGGTCGGTGGGAGGTCCGTTCCGACTTACACGTGTGCGGGGAGAGGGCCGGGGCCCTCTTATTACTCATATTAGCATAGTCGCTTCCATGGGGGCATGGAACGGCCTGGTAAGTTTAGGGGAATAAGATTAAATGGTCAGGATAAGTGGGTAATGTTTATGTCCGAGCTTTAACGCTTTCTAAGGGGATGGCTGCTTTTAGGCCCACCCAAACATTTTACCTTTGGTTTGGTATGATCTTTATCCTCCTGAAAAAGTTGTGTCTTGTTTCAAAGGGGCTGTACCCCCTTTGACTAACTCTCTCGGTTTCTTGGTAATATCAGGTAAGGGTAAGGTCTGAGGTGAAGAAAGAAGCCGGGAGGCTGAACTTCTATTCAATTTCCAGGCAACCAGCTATAACTAGGTTCGGTAGGTCTGTCACCTCTACTCAAAGCTCTTCCCACTCTTTTGCCACAGAGACGGGTTGGCCCTTTTAATTAGGCTGTCTTGGAGTAGCTCACCTAGTTTCGGGATGTCAAACTAAAATACGTTTTGCTTGGTCAACACTGGCTAAATCATGATGCAAAAGGTACGAGGGTTAGTCTCTGCTTTTTTAAACTTTACTGGGTTATTTCATTTCTCTTTCAGCGTTCCCTTGCGGTACTTTCTCTATTGCTCCATAGGTCCTTTTCTGTCGCCCATACTTAGGGGGAAAAATGGTTTGTTTGGTTAATACTTGTTTGTTTGGGGGTATTAATAGTGGGTTGTTGTTGTTGGTTGGGTGGGCTAGCTGTTAAGCATCAGGGCGGTCCGATTTGCACGGGCGACTTCTCAGTGTAAGGGAGATGCTTTTCTGGCTTAGCTACGCTCTGATTTTTCCAAGTGCACCTTCCGGTACACTTACCATGTTACGACTTGCCTCCCCTTTGCGATTTTAGGGTTTTAGTTAATTAATTTTTGAGCTTGGGGAGAGTGACGGGCGGTGTGTGCGCGCTTCAGGGCCAATTTCAGCGGAACGCTCTATTTTCTGCTTACTGCTAAATCCTCCTTCAGATGCTTTTTTCAGGGCATCGTCCGTATTCACTAATTTTAGGGAATGTAGCCCATTTCTTCCCTTTCCATACGCTACACCTCGACCTGACGTTTTGGGCTGTGCCAATTTTGCTTACTATAAGTCCTTCACAGGGTAAGCTGACGACGGCGGTATATAGGCGGGGAAAACAAGAAAAGGTGAGGTTGAACGGGGGTTATCGGTTCTAGAACAGGCTCCTCTAGGTGGATCTAAAGCACCGCCAAGTCCTTTGGGTTTCAAGCTTATGCTCGTAGTTCCCGGGCGGATAGTGGGTGTAGGGTACTATCAATGTTTAGGGCTAGGCATAGTGGGGTATCTAATCCCAGTTTGTGCCGTAGCTCTCGTGGGTTCAGGAAAGATAAAGCCACTTTCGTAGTTGGGCTTCTGGCCTTCGGGTGCGTATAACTGCCTTGAAGGTGTTCGGCTTTAGTTTTAATTATTCTTTAACCACTCTTTACGCCGGTGACTGTCAACTTGGGCCTCTCGTATAACCGCGGTGGCTGGCACGAGTTTTACCGGCCCTGTTAGCTTTGACTAAGTCAAGCTTTCACTTATGGCTTAATGTCTATCACTGCTGAGTTCCCTTGAGGGTGTGGCTAAGCAAGGTGTCGTGGGCTAATGATGTGTGCCTGATACCGGCTCCTTGTTCCCGGGCGGGGAACTGTAGGGCATTCTCACAGGGGTGCGGATACTTGCATGTGTAAGTTTAGCTAAAGTTGATAGTAAAGTCAGGACCAAGCCTTTGTGCCGACGGAGCTTTCTAGGGCTCATCTTAACATCTTCAGTGTTATGCTTTAATTAAGCTACGTTAGC